TTGGAAACGGATTCCCTTCCCTAGCCGAGTGTGATAACTAGAATGTGTAAAGGCCAGTGCTCTCTTAGCCTAGTTTTTCTCAGGAATCGACACTTTAAGAACCAGTGGCCTGATGAATCTAGTCAACAAGATCCCTGTACCGTACCCACGGAGCGGTATTCTGGAACTGACATCTTTCACTTGTTCAAGGCAGCACAAGCGGTAGCCAGGGGGAAGGCCTTCAGTCCGTTGGTGGAACTCCTCCAAGGGAATATGGCTTTCTACTAACTAATACTAATCGTCTTTCTCTTTTTCTCATTGACAAGCAATCGAATGATGGAGACGACTAAGCTAAGTTTCTAACTAGGTAGGAAAGGCAGAGAGCTCGTCCCTCTAGCAAGGAGTTACTTTACTTCTCCCATTGAGAAAATGAATGAAGGAAGGAACTAGCAAGTCCTTACCTTACAGTTAGTCTCGAGTTTCGTTATCACAGTCGTCCCCAAGCCAAGAAGCCTGCTTTGCTTGAAGCAATGGTTCCGGCTTGCTTGTCATTACCAGAAGAGCATATCCGGACAAGGGTAGAAGCACCATCTCCATGTTTGAAGACTTGATCACTTCCATCAGGTCTAGTTCAGAGTCCATTGGATAAGAATACAAGATAGGTTGTTTTAACAGAAGGAGCTACCTCCGATTAGCTCACTGGCTTTGAGTTAGCTAAAAGCCGGAGTTACTTCTTTAACTAGGGATGGCTTTGGGATATCAAACAAGGTAGGCTGCACTTTTTTCCTTTAACCCCCAGGGACTACCTCTTATCTTAATCTTAGTTAAGGAGAAAGGCGTGGGCAAAAGAAAAGATAGATTCAAACGAGACTAGGAGAATTTCTTATAGAAACTAAAGACAATAAATAAGAGGAAGATCGCTTGATCGAGGATGAGCGTGCAATGCAACTAGGCTCTGGGAAAGGCTGTACGCAAAGGTCATTCATTTTCTCAATGGGGGAAGGAAGGAATGTTTAACTAGTGGAGTGGCGAAGGAGGCCTACCCACACTTGTCGATGCCAAATATAGTCTAATGAAGTCGTCTATCTTGTAGTTATTGCATTTTTTCATATTTGCCATCCATATGAAACGCAAATTGACTATTCCTAAAGCTTGAGTATGAAGGGAATTTGGAGAGTCCGCTTTTCCAGCTATGGAAAATGAAACTAGTCCGTCTTGGGCTTCCCTTCTCTGTCATTGCCTTCCTTCTTTTCATGCATAGGATCGGATATCAGTCAAATGGGGAGATTGTCCCGGCTTAGCGTCAAGAGGATGGACGGAAAGCTATCTTAAAGTTCAGGTAGCTCCTCACACCACACAACCAAGTCAGCCGCTAAGTTCATAAGGACTCGCACTTTCAGTAATCGGAAGCGGGTTGTATCACTAGTAATCGCGGATCAGCATGCCATGCCTAGGAAAATATTGACTATTTCACCCACTACGCAGTCTCTATCTTTACGCTCACTTCTGCATTTTTGTTTAGGTTATCGAAATTATCAATCGCTCTTTTTAGTGGGGAGGAATAGTGCGTGAATGGGTCAAAGCCAAAAATCTGATGAATAGAAAGGAAAGGAGATCAGAAAGATACGATACGCGGACGACTTGACTATAAGTATAAGTATAGGTCGAATGTTTTCGTGAGCAGTAAGCAGCAGATCGTACCTTATTTTTGGAAAGCTGGTGGCCGCGTGTGAATTCTTTCAAGGCAAGGGGCGGCCTGATTCGACATTGTTGTTTACTCTGATCCGGTCGAGGTGGTTTTCGTTTACCAGCGCGTAGGTGGTCTAAGTTCCTATGACCGAGTCTTTCTGGCCCCTGTGAACATCTTTTCTTAATGTATTAAAGAGGGCCTCTCTAACCGTGGTGGGTGTCCACTAACGGCCATTCCTGGCTCGGTTCCGATAACGCAATTCCGGGAGGAGTCGGTAGTTGGGCACTGGATCCCTTCGGACCTGGAAAACGTGTGACGCTGGGTCGGGGTTTGGTGAACCAACTGGTCGCTCCTCTAGTTGAAATATCGGGCCCATTTTTCGTTGCCTAGGTTACACCTTCGGAATACCCCAGAAGGGAATTTTTCTCTACTTCCCTCAATCTTCACTTTACGCCACGCCGACTCCCTTTTCGTCATAAGGCGTGGAATTAGACCAAGGGTTGTTTATCAAGTAGGAACTAGTCCCTCAGATTTCGCACGTAGGAGATCGAGACACAGCCCCAGGGCTATAGGAAAAGATGTAGATCGATCGCCCTAGATAGACAACTACATGGAGGGTCTCTACAAGTCTATATATTCTTTGATTTTGTTCCCCCCGTCAATATCACAACCAATGAGGTCTGCAAGTTTCACATCTAAGTAATACCCGATCCGATAGTTTACGATATAGAAAGATAGAAACATATTTAACAAAAACATTCGTTGAAAAGATATTAATAGATATCGGTAGTTGTCCGGTCGTACCCAAACAATAATATTCCAGAGGGAAATGCACCTAAGATCAAATATTTCGAGCCGGCTTCCGTGGAAAATTCAGACTTTCTTTTTGATGCTGCGATCACATAAAAACATAAACTTTGAGGCTCAATAGCTAAATACATGGCAATTGAATCATGAGCCGAGATCATAAAGAGCATACTGCGAGTAGGAAGTAGAATTAATACAATGAATTCAAAAGCATCAAACCTCTCTTGTTCGGAAGAATCGAAACACATCGAAATGGTACCAGCCGTACTTAATAATAGAAGGATTTGGCAGAAATATGTAAAATTGTCCCTCCTAAAAAGATTATTCCAGAATAAATGGGCAATAGTTAGGAGAGGTGCGCCAGCGGCGAGCAGAAGCAAGGTTATTAGATACCTCAGGAAAGCCCGGCCAGAACCACACGTGCAAGTTTCCCTGCATGTGGCTCGTCCGTGATAACTTCTTCGGATTTGCGTGAACTAGCAGATCGATCACTAAGCGGGGATGCTCCCTCCAGTATGAGCGAACCTTTTCGGAACTGGTTAGGAATGGGCGCCACTATCCCAGCCCCGATCCAGCCAGGTTCTATTGATCATGTCCCCTTTCTAACAGTTGTACCTTGTCTTGGGGCGTCTTTGGCTTTACGAGAGAAAGCCCGCCGAAGAAAAAAGTCTTTCTCTTCCCGTCCCGGATCATATTCCGGTGCGTCCACAGAAGAGGAAATCGCAATGCATCTTGCTCAGCAGGCGTAGCTTGGAGTGGGAGTGTAGCGTGGGTAAGGTACGCCAGAGAGGAAGCCAAACCGGCCTATTAAGCGCAGCTAAGCTAATATGCGCCGGAGAAAGCCAGGTGCGGGAGGTAAGCTCTATTCGGCCCGGAGCATTGATTCCCCATAACGAATAGGCTAGCTCTATCTCTCAATTGCCTATCCTGTGCTCGAGAAGGTCCCCCCAGTTCCTCGGCAGCACCTCGAGGTGCATTTAGTTGTCTTACATGAGACTCGGGATATTCCTCACTTCATGCCATGGCACCTTTCGCTCATCTATTCCGCCCGCCCGTCCAGGCGCGGCGCCCCTTTTTCATTATCATCTACCGCCCTTTCTTTCCTCCCGGCTATTCATGCATGAAGATCGTCGTATGTATGCTCGACTTCGGTTGCCGATGCTATAATAGGTAGGAGTACATTATGGCAGGATCAGTCACCTGGGCAAACCAACCCTCCTCCAAGAAGAATTGTGCTATGCCCTCCCGATCCCTATAGAGCGAAAGAGCTGCCTGGTGATCCCTAGGTTGCAGCACGCCCGGTCCTCCTCGCGCCGCTGCCGCCGTTTCTAGGACCGACCGACGCCTCATCTGCACAGGTACCTACGTAGTGTAGTGTCGGTCGCACATTCAACATAGCGTTCGGACTCATGTGCCTTTCAGAACCAGGGGTCTTCGAGTCTGCTGCGTACGATTAGCCAGCCTTGCGGCGGCAAAAGGAAAAGACGTCCCCCATGCTACGGTTCCCTGCGGTCCAAACCCGGTGCCGCATTAGGTTAGGGGGCTGGGCTTTTCGCTCCTCTCCGTCGCGTTGGTCGCCTCCGCATCCCAAAGCGCGCTGCCCTCCTAGGCGCGCAACACTAAGTAATCCAAGCCAACTCACATTTCTGACTAACGGCGGATAATCATATTTCTTAGAGGTACTAAATACAACTCCATGAATGAGCAAAATGAAGGTTGCATTAATGATAAAGATCTCTGGGGAAACCGCTAAAAAAAGATTGAACATGTGGGAGGATCCGAACGAATTCTGCTTTCATTTCCCCCGTATGGAGCACTGAGTTACTTACGCAAGGGTCTTACTAAGGAAGGAGGAAATAAAGAAAAGTCGATGGGAAGCGCTGGGGGGGTTTACGCTTCCGACGACTCATCCAAATTTTCCTGTCGAAGAAAGACCTTCGCCTTCAAATCCCAAAATGCTTGGGATTGGATCCCCTCATTAGAGAGGGAGTCCCTTAGCCGACAGAGTCTTTCAAAAGACTCCTCCCCCGTTTTTGTGCGTGGGTTATCGAGTGCACGAGCACCTCGACGTTCCCAATCCCCTGTCGGGTCCAGGGGTGCCATTATTCTAATTATGTCCGCCTTGACCTCGAAAAGGTCTTGGGCGTCTATCCGGGCCCATCTTATGACCTCGGCGGAGGGAGAGTCATATCTCGCCAAAAGGCGAGTTTGGATGGACTGGACCGAATCCCCTCCTATGACTTCGTCGTCGCCATAGGGAAAGGGACGCACATGGGAGGTCCCGGCTTCCGCCTCCCCGGGATTAGCGGGGGGCACAGCGTGTTCACCCGGTTGCGGTTGATTTACCGATGGGAAACTGTTACTGCGCGGGGAACTAGATGTGCCCGATTCCAACAGGACATCCTCGTCGAAACGTGTCCACCCGCCCGAGGGCGATCCGCCGGAAGGGGCGACCGAGGGTTGCTGCCCCGTGCTTCCCAGCAACGAAGTCCACCCCGGGGAACTGTTCGCCGAATCTGGCCCAGTTACCATCATTGTCGAATCTATTCCCTCCCCAAAATAAAAAACGAGATGGAGTCCAAAATCTATGGACCGGACAAGCCCCCCCGGGAGGCCCAATTGCACTAAACCAAATCTGAGGGCTCGAGCCCCCAGATTTAGACCGAAACGCAAAAGGAATCTCCATAAGGGGTCCACCAAGACTCCACTTATGAACATAAAGGTTGTATTAAAGTTTCGATCGGTTAATAACATGGTAATTGCCCCTGCCAGTACCGGAAGTGATAATAAAAGTGGGAATGCTGTCACTAGAACGGACCACACAAATAGGGGTGATCTGTGCATAGTCATTCCAGGTCCACGCATGTTGGAGATAGTTGTTATAAAATTGATAGAACCTAAAATGGATGAAACACCAGATAGATGAAGACTAGAAATTGCTGAATCAACTGCTCCTCCAGAATGGCTGGTAATACCACTTAAGGGCGGATAGACCGTCCACCCAGTGCCGCTACCCACTTCCACTAAGGCGGAGCTTAATAGGAGTAAGAGACTTGGTGGCAACAACCAGAATGAAATATTATTTAATCGTGGAAATGCCATGTCAGGTGCACCTATCAGAATCGGAACAGACCAATTACCAGATCCACCTATCATCGCCGGCATAACCATAAAAAAGATCATTAAAAAAGCGTGAGCCGTTATTAAAACATTATAAAGTTGATGATTCCCACCAAGAATTTGATCGCCGGGTCGTGCTAATTCCATACGAATCAGTACTGAGAAGCATGTGCCCATCACTCCAGCAATGGCACCGAAGATGAAATATAGAGTCCCTATATCCTTGTGGTTAGTGGAGAACAGCCATCGGACCAGATTTGTCGTAAAATTTAGCATTTCTCTTTCGCTTTCCTTCATTCTTTGACTGCTCTGCTCCCCCCAGGGAGACTTTTCGGATACTAAAGTTGCTTGGTTGTTGACCAAGAAAGAAAGAAATGGGATTGTGATACGTAGTGGGTTTAGCCCCGCCGGGGAGCCGCTTCTCTAAACAATGTAAGGTGAGCCACCCGGTGATCTGGTAGTGGTTGTTTCTATACGATATTTCTCGTCCCGAACTAGAAGTCTCCCCTTACCCACGAGAGTTGACCAGGGTTAAGCATTTCGATTTGTGAATTTCAAGTGAAATGGATCACTCGTCCCCGACCTTGTCTACTTTTCAGTCTAGGCCACTAGTCCCCTAGCATCTGGTCCAACTCAGTGCAGGTTTTGAGTCATTCAACGAGAGAAAAAGCGAAAGCCGCCTTCTACTTACTTTACTGCTAAACCGGAGTTAGAATGCCGATAATATGGAAACCTTACTTAGGATCGGCAACCGCTGCTACGACTGCTGCTACTAAATCTTTCTAAGCCTATCTAATAAGCCGAATCCGGAGCTTACTTATAAGGCATGTGTTGATAGGGATGTGCATCCGGGGATGAAAAAACAGAATTAGCTACGCCTCTTTCTTTATTATATGAAATATTATATGCAATTTCATCGACCATGGATCCAAGGCGGCGGAAAGCACTTGAAGAAAGAAAGCAAGCAGATAGGGGAGCAGGAGCTCTTTCGAATCAAATGTGTTAAGCATTTCACAATTACTTAGAGATGAGGAATGAAACTGCTGTCCCGATCCCTGATGGGCCAAGGACCTCTGATTGGTTTAGATCTATTCTGCAGCTTCCTCCGGGGCTGCTTTCATTGCTTTCTTCATACATACGCATACGAGGTAATTTCAATCACCCCACTTGGCAATAGGAAATCCCCTTCTCGAACTCTAAAATCTTCTTTCAGAGGTCGATCTTTAAGCTAGAAAAACCAGCGTTTAGGGTTCCGATAAGGTGATTCAAAAGGTTCTTTTCGTTATCTTCTTCTAGCTGAGATCGGGAATTCCCCCTTTCTTAATGCTTGGCCTGAGGCCTGGTAATGGCCTTTGAATGAAGAGATTCTGGTCCCTCAAAGAGTAGAGGAGAAAAAGCCCGGTACAAGAACTCAAGTGAAAGTGAAGCTTCAAAGGCAGAGTTTGGGCTTTTCTAAGGTAACGGGTTGGGAGCCAGAGTTAGTTGATTCCGAGAAGAAGAAATAGGAGATGTAATTTCGCTCTATTCATTAGGCTTTCCCCCTTGTCTCTTGTCCGGATGTGGGGTAACTGCAATAGCCCAAGAGCACTGAGCGTGGGTACGAGGATATCTTTCTTCCGGGCAGAGGGTAGAATATGCTCGACCGCAAGGGAGAGGGGAATCGGGCTATTAGAGAGAGTTGCTTTCCACGGTCTGTCTGGTTCGGCCTTTTTTTCGTTAGCTTCCGAGGAAAAGCCCTTTCTAGAACTGGAGATTCAATTCTGAGATTCTGCGATAACTGGGAAAGGAGCTCTATCCTAAAAGCAGTATCCTATAAATCTTCTTTCAGAGACCGATCTTTAAGCCGCAAAACCGGCTAAGCGTTTAGACTACCCATAAGGTGATGTACGCGATGTACGCAAGGAAGGGGTTCTTCTCGTGAGATTTTATTAGCGGGGATTGGGGCCTCAAAAGCTGGGTTTAGGATCCTTTGGCGGCTGTTCTTCCCGGGTTTGGTTTTGGTCGTGAGAATCTATTAGCTGAGATGGGGGCTGCAACCCCTGAGAAAGGGTGTAAGGAATCTATCTGGGCATTCTCTGGAATGCTTTCTTATTAAGGCCAGGAAGTCGGCTCTGGAGTCAAAGATAAGAGATGGGCCAGGGAATAAATCATGAGATCTGAACTCAACCTAGGGCCTCCTTCGTTGGACTCTAAACGCTGGTTTGGAATCCCTTTAGTCTCTTCAACAAAATGTCGAGAAAGCCGCTCTTGGTGTGAAATCTGAAACGCTACGCCCATTTTCGAGAAGAGTTTCGCACTAGCTCCGAAAAAAGACTAACTAAGACTCTCTTTCCCCTAGGTTTGTTTACCCTAGATCCTGAGAAGCCCGGGCAAGACTCGCTTTTTTTACTAGTTTCATCTCACTCCCGGCTTAGGGGGGGGTCCTTATTAGTCCACAGCACGGAGGATTTCCCGCTTCCCTTCCCCTTTTCCTAAGCACAAGAAAGAGTTGTTTAAAAAAGGGAATCCAAAAAAGGAACTATGATATTGTTCGGTACGCCCCTTAACTTAATAAGTGAGATTTCAATCAGACATTTTGATTTTGAGTCTCCCCCCGTGAAAAAAGGCATCATTCAAATTCCACTCATATACATCTCAAGTATATATACCCTGCCTTTGGATCGTTATTACTCATTACTTTGGATTAGATCCTTAAGGCATGGGCCAAGTCAAGCAAGGGCTAAGGGGAAGCCCAGTACAGTAAGAGGAAGTCCAGTCTTCTTAGCTTAGTAAAGGCGAACTCCCCGGGTTTAGAATGAGTAGGCTAAGGCGCCAGAAACCAAGGCCACGTGTCTCCCCCCCAGCCATGCACCGATGGCACACATATGCTTAATGTGCAAGCCAGTAACTGTGGGACAGTGATTCTCCGCGGCTATAAGGCGGGCTGGAAAAACTATTCAATTCATCCAGCATTTCATCCAGCATTTAAGCTCATAGCTGTTGTTTCTGTTGCTGTCCTCGACTTGCCCCTGAGCTAGCCACCATGCTCTCACCTGGCATTCAAGTAGCTGTAACTTTGGCTTCCTCGAATTCCAGTCTTCAAGTTCCTGCTGGCTTATTCTTCAACATCCAATCCTGAGCCCCTGGAAGCGTGTTGGATCACTGATTGAATTAGCTGCTACAGGTAATTGTGTATAGCCAAGTTCCTCAGCATCTTGTTGACCTCTAACTCCAGAAGAGAAGCGACATACCCAAAAGACGGCTGTGGCAGCTGTTGCTGGTGGCGAAACTGTGTCTGAGGTTGCGCCTGAAGCTGCACTTGTTGAGTTTGTGCCACTTGCTGGGTGGGCAGAACGTCGAGGGTTTAGCTGGGCATGAGGCAGTTGAACTGGAGGTTTTTGTTGTAGTTGCTGCTGCTCAAATGATTTCAATTCCTCTGGTTTCTCCCACCGGCTTTCACGAGTTACGCTATTTTAATAGTACTTGAATCCCTCAGGGGAAGTATGCTCAGTCCAATTTCATTTTACAGGGGCTACTGTCTGATTCATAACGCCTGGAGTAGGAGCAGATGTAGACAGAGGAACATCTGTAGGGAGTGTAGTAGCAGAAGTGCTGGAAACTGCTTGTGGTGCAAGCCCAGGCCACTGCCGTTTAGGAGCTTGGGAACTCTGTGCTAGGATTTGACGGTTGCATCATCTGCAACTGTTGCTGCAGCTGGGAAAAAGCCTGCTGGGAGGACTGGAATTCGTGCTTGGAAATAGTTCGTTCCCGAAAGAGTAATTCAAAGTAGAAAGGTAAATTCTCTTGAAGCTAGAAAGACTAATAATTAAGCTGGAACACCAAACTGGAGCCACACCGATTGACATGAAATCACTGCCTTTGCCCATTACATATAAAAAGGCATTCAAGCTGCTAAGTGCGCTACAGAGCTGGAAAGAGAAGAAAAGCGCTCTAGTGCCTATTCCGAGCTTACTAGAAGGAAGGATCCAGTTTGTTATTCTAAAAGTAGCGATCGGAAACAGCCTCACCCTTTAAGAAGCCCCTAAAATATGATGAGAAGAAGAGGCTTTTCTTTTCTCTAGATCGAATGCGACCTCGAAAGATTCAACTTCTCCCACAAGGCAATCACAAGTCTTATCTTATTAGTTCAGCTAGCCCATTAATTATATCATCTGTGCGTGCCTTATCTAGAATAAGGAAATACCAGGCGTCCAGCTTAGCAACCATTGAACTACCTTTCACCAAGAGGGAAAGGTATTTTACACGAAGAGCACTTAAACCATTTCATTTCCAGAGGGTCCAGTCCAAATAGAGGTCCTTTTCGGGTAGCTCCTATATATTCTACAAGAAGGCTTACGTTTTTCTTCTGTCGGGCGCATGATCTCCGGCTGAGCCGACTTCGGTCCCATTATATACAAGTTTATATACGAGAAGTACTCCTTAACCTTGGGCTTGGCAATCGAGAATCAAGTTAAAAACTGGGAAAAGAGGGCTAAGCTCACAGCTCGCGTACTTCGGTTACCCCGGGCAAGGTCTGGTCAAGGGGATCGCGCTAGCCAGCTTGCATTAGATTCGGCAATAGAACTAGTCTGAGTTAAGAGCTAAAACTTCCTATTTTTTTCTTTTTATTCCACCATTCCCATGCAATCAATCAGTCTACGGATTGGCTCGGTGTGAGAGCTCTAAGGCAAAGACTTAGTCTTTGGTAGAGTCTCATAGATTTATACTAGAAGAGAAGAGTAACTTTTCCGCCAACAGGAAGTGGAATAGCAATGACAATGCCCTACCTCCTTTTACTAATCCTCCTTCAATAAGTAAAGTAAGGCGATGAACCGTACCTCAACCTCTTCCTGTAGGTTACATGGGTCAAATAAAAAGTTAGCCTTGCAACCATTCCCAATAGAAAAATTAAGGAACACGATATAGTCCACCGCGGATTTCTCATTTAAAGGCTGGTCGTACACCAGTGCTGTTCCTGATCCTGAGAAGTAAACCAACCATTTATTTACTTTGAAAAACCATTCTCCCAGGCAACTGCATTAACTTTATCGCTACGCCCCTTAGCTCAGTGCCATTTCGGTCAGGCAGACTTGAAGCCCTTTCTGCTGCTTATTCAATTACATATTCAATTAACATGTAAAATTACATAAGTGAATCAATGTTTTTCTTAGCGTTAGTTGAGTAAACAAAAGATCTTTTCTTTCTTTCGATTGGTCTAATGAAAAAAGCAATTTCATAGGGTCTATAAAAATTCGTTAGATGCTAATAAAGTCAATATTCTTATCTCCTAGGATTGGCTTTGTTTTAAGAGTTATTAAACTAGAAAGATTCCCCTTCCTCGAAGAAAGCGGAAGCCCTTTTTCTCAGCATCCTCCTTTTCTGGTGAGCTTGGACTGCAGGCAAGTACTTCTCTTCTTAGGCTAGCTAGTAAGTAAGGTAGACGTAGTTGGCAAGGCTTTCTGGCCTTAGTAGCTTATGAGTCAGATGCTTCTTATCTTTCCGATCTTGCCAGGTTGATGCCGAGAATACGCGGTTTGATAGAAGAAGCTCTTCTCAAAGAGAATATCGGTAGCGACTGAAGATTGTTTCCGATACTGCACCATTGATTGGTCTATTGGCAAAGGAATTAATAATTTTGTTCTGTCCTCCGGACATTTATTATGCTGTCACTCGAAGCTTTCAGGAAAGTAAGGACTCAGAATCAAGCCATTGCCAGCCCTTTCCTCATGGAGGGACCAGACGAAGCACGCTGCGCTAGTCGAAACTTTCAGCGGGTGGCATGTGGAACCAACAATCCCATCTGTCCTGTCTAGAGGTCTATGCCCTGAACCACTGCGTGTTCACTGACACACTATCTGACCTTGAAGGTTAAGTTAAGGTAGGTGCTCCTTTCTTTAGAATAGAATCTCTATTAGCTCTGAAGCAGGAAAGATTCCGCTACGCCCCTTAGGCTATTAGTGAAAGCGGAATCACACATCCGGAGTTAAAGTTAAGCTTAAACAGCAACTTAAACAGCCTTCCTCATCTCTCTCTCAATCTCATGAGTTCAAACCCGGGAGAGGGACGAAGTGACTCGACTGTAAGGAGAGGAATTTTTAATAGCAGTCGGGAGAGAGCGGCGTGGAAGTTTGCAGTCGTTAGGTATTTATTCGTGAATCTATGCAGGCCATGGAAGAGAAAGACTTCATATATGCACAAAAGGCACTCGATTAGCCGGCTACGACCCTTATTCCAGTAGAGATGAATCCCAAAAGAAAGGGTTGGTGCTAACTCTGCATCGATTCCGCCCATTGCAAGAAGACGGGGTTAGCCTTTCTTTGACTGTCCAATCTCGGGCAAAGGAACTGACATATGTTTTCAAATGTCCATTCCCGTATTTCCATAAACTGTATCGACGGACGTCTATTAAGGGAAATCAAATCGGATTGATGCCAAAATTCCCACTGTTCTGGAGGTTTCTGCAAGTGAATCAGAATAGGACAAGGAAGTTTCATCCATTTCTTACTTTCCTGAGCGAAGAGGGGAATGCGCTCTTGCTGCAAGAAGGGCTTTTCTCGAATCAACTGTGGCACTTGAGCTAGTGGCATATCTTATTGAATGTCCATCTTTAGAAGAAGATATCCGACATTCCACTTTCGGAATAAAGGCTATCAGATAGTGCACATTCCCCTTGTTGGGATACCTTTCATATGAAAATTTAAAAGAAAGAATTCCTAGATGGGCTTGTTCTCGAATGCGCTCTTACTGCTCGAGAATCTGCTGTTAGGACAAAGACTTACTATCTTTGGGATCTGATGCTATACCGCTGCTCAATACTTTTGGGGATCGGACTCTGTTACATAAGTAGATTCCTAACTTTTGTCTCATATTATGACATAAGTAAGCAGTTCTTATTGTATCGGCCAAAAATCTCGCAAAGGGAAAATTTATAACAAAGGTTTCGTGTTGTTGATTCCTAGGCGTAGTGCTTCTTCCTTTATGCCGCCTATTGGTACTAGTGGAGTAGGGTTAACCTGCAATACAGAACTCATAGCCAGTCTTGTAACCTTTCGCTCAATGCTAGAATCGACAATTGAAGCATCTGAGGCTGCGTTAATCGGGGATACACGACAGAAGGAATTGTTTATAAACTTCACCTTCAACAAGCGTAGAGTTATTTCAAATCTTTCTATCCCGACTAATGTGTCTTTCGAAAAAGACTTGAGTTGAGAGCGGTAAATAAAAAAAAGAAAATCACACCATCTCTGTAATAGGCAAATGCCTCTTTTTCTCCTGAAGTTGTCGGAATTATTCGTAATAAGATATTGGCTACAATTGAAAAGGTCTTATCAATTCCATTTCCAGTTATCCGGGATCTAGGCATAGGTAGCAATCCATTTTTGAATTTCTTTTAATTACCTCTCGTAAGAAAACGATCCCACAAAAAAAGAAATTGTACAGTACGAAATAACATAAAAACAGACTCAACTCATAAAAAAAAAAAAAAAGATAGACCGATCGTTCGAGTCGTTCCAATCCATTCATTTAAGCCAGTATAGATATCATAAAAAGACGGGAGCGCCGTCTTCGCAAACATGAATAGATTAGGAGAGATGGCCGAGTGGTTTAAGGCGTAGCATTGGAACTGCTATGTAAGCTTTTGTTTACCGAGGGTTCGAATCCCTCTCTTTCCGTACCTTCACCTAATTCACCAACGTTACCGACCGCAATGTATCAAATCACATAACAATGGATACCTTTATTCCAATTCCAACAGTTACAGTTAGACCTCTCTTTGAATCGGTCTCAAGTCTGAGGTCATAGCATCCTTGCTTTCAATAGTTCCTCTCCTCTGGCCCTGGCCTAGTAGCTCGGGTCGGGCATGCCCTTGATTCTATTCTTTCTCGTCCACGAACCCCTGTCTACGAAGCCGGGTCCTTGAAAGACTTCTCCCCCCCCGTGACGCTCCCAAACCGATCGCTATCGTTTTCTTGCTTTCTTGTTGTCTTGAATTTTTATAGAACGGCTTTATATCAGGTATAGTTGGTAGGATGAAGTGGGATAAAATAAAGCATTAGTGGATATAGCAAGTGTGCCGGGGACGCGGCTCGGGCGTAGTAGGTCTGGACGCCTAGCATGAAACAGCCTTCTCTGGTATGGTAGCGGCACTATACTAAGGTATAGTATCTCTCTAGCTCCCAGTCTATATAAATAAAACGTAGTTAGCAGAGAGGTAAGTCTGTCTGGCGTTCCCTCGCGTAAAAGGCGACTTTGGCATCGGCTCTCTCTCGTTAGGTAATTACCGAGGCGAAAGCTGCTCTCTCGGAAGTAAGTTTCCCCACCATCTTAGTGGGACTAGTCTAATAAACTTTCACTTCCAAGACTCGGATTTTTTTTGTTGTGGTAACGCTCTTCTAGAATTACGTTTAACGTCCCTTTATGACTTTCCCGATCGGCGCCTCGGGTCGGTAGCCGGGCTCCGGGACATTACTACCTCGGCGACTATCGACCCGAGCCCAAAGAAGGAAAAGAACGGACTAAAGCGAGGAGTTCATTGGCCATACATAGTGAAGGGAAGGGGGATGGGGGTCAACCTCTTTCATGACCCATGGCCCCAGTGTGTCACTTGGTTAGCATTTCTAGAAAAAATGGAGTAGGGTTGGTTTTTCGACAGGGAAACAGGGGAGTTGGCTGTAGTTGAGACACGTTTTTCGGATGGACGATATGGATCGAGATGGTTAACCACTTTTTTAACCGTGAGAGGGAGGTCATTAAGAACCCGCTGGCTCCAGAACCGGCGGAAGTTCCCCACGCCGATCCCATTTTTTGAGCAAGTTCGGGAACATTGTGAGAAGGGGAAGGTCCACAGAAGGAACGTGAACTTTCCGGAAATGGCAGAAATCTACTCGTAGAGAAGATTATGTCTCGCGATCTGGAAATATCTGCGGAGATGAATACTGAAACCCTCAGCGGATGGGTGGAGGAGAGAAAGGTGTTCCCTAATTAATCTCTTAAAATCCCTCATTAGGGAACACCTGTAAGATGTAAGATTAGTCTGCCGCTTTCTTTCATAACAGAGCCGAGAATAACGGCTGGCATAGAAGTCTCTCGCACGCAAGGGGATGCTGCTGCTGGATGTCATGGTTCTGGGGCGCCATGAAGATTCTCTCTGGAACAAAAAAAACAATCGAGGGCACTGCCTTCCTTCAGTTTTCAGAGGTAGGGGCTGCATCAATCATCGCTCAGTGAGCTATTTATTTTATTGCCGCCAATAGCGCTTCGCTTGCATGCAAGGCGGCACGCCAGGTAGAGCTATCGCGCGCGGGCGAAGGAGATGCTTTGATGGTACTGGTAGTACTGTACAAGCTCTTAGGGAATAATCTCTTTCTTATTTCTGCCTTTCTTTCCCATGACGACTAGGAACGGGCAAATCAAAAATTTCACTT